CTTTGTACACAAATACAATGGAAAATCACTATTGATACAAAAGATAAATAGAAGAAAAGATAATAAGAGATACGTCCTCCTCCTACATATTTTATGCCCTCTCCTACAAAGAAACTCGTAATACCAACGCCATTCGTAATTCCATCAATTACTCGTCTATCAAAAAAATGAGTTAATTTAGCTAATCCTCTTAGACCCTTAGTAAAAGATGTTGCATAAAAAGCATCTATGTAACCACGATTATATGACCAACTATATATTATATTTATTAGTTTGTCTCCCCAAATGCGCGTCTGACCCTTTTTTAAAAATGCATTTTTAAAATTCAAATTTTGTAAAGATGAATAAAGGGGCTTATATAAAAGAGACGCTATAAGTATTCCAAAACATGCTATACTGACTGAAAAAATAGCATTTGCCAAAAATGCATACCAATCCACCGAATCAGTCAAATTTTTATGTAAAAGATTTATAGACGGAGTTAACCATTTTGATAATATATCCAAACCCATTCCTTCTTGATTCAAAGGAAGTGCCAGGGATCCCACGAACAAGGTAAATAGAACCAATACAAGCAAAGAGAATAACATAGTATTATCTGATTCATGGGGATAGAAAAAACTTTTTTTTTACAAGTTTTTAAATGAATAATAAAAGGTTGGTTGATGGTTTTTACCATATTATCAATTTGGTTGTGGGATGCCGTCTTAGAAAAAAAAAAGAAGCCTTCTCATTATTATTCATTATTAATAAACTTATATATATATATATATTTTTTAAGCCTTCTTTTCCCCATAGAGATACTGAATAAAACGGACTCATTCCCATTTGTTTTCCACTGTAATTTTGAAAATGAGTATTTAAATGTCCTTCAAAAGTAAGTAAATAAATTCGAAACATATAAAATGCAGTTAACCCAGCTGTGGAACAAGCTATTATTCCGAAAAGTGGTGAATACAACCAAGTATCATTAAGAATTTCATCTTTGGACCAAAAACAAGCAAGTGGTGGAATACCACAAAGAGAAAGTGTACCTAATAAAAAAGCTGTTTTTGTAATTGGGACATGTTTTGTTAAACCGCCCATAAGAACCATATTCTGACTTTTATCTGGCGAATATCCAACAATAGCTTCCATTGAATGAATAATTGATCCAGATCCTAAAAACAATAATGCTTTAGAGTAAGCATGGGTAATCAAATGAAATAAAGCAGCGCGATATGACCCCATACCTAAAGCTAACATCATATAACCCAATTGAGACATTGTAGAATAGGCTAAACTTCTCTTAATATCTGTTTGAGCAAGAGCCAAAGTAGCTCCTAATAGTACTGTTATTATACTTATTAAAGATATTAAATTCATTATGTAGGGTATTCCTATGAAAAGAGGAAGAAGACGAGCGACAAGAAAAATGCCCGCTGCTACCATCGTAGCAGCATGAATCAGAGCCGAAATAGGGGTAGGCCCTTACCATGGCATCAGGTAACCATACATGAAGGGGGAATTGTGCCGATTTAGCAATTGCACCGGAAAATACTAGAAAAACGCATAAATTAGAAACTAAAAAAGTAAACGCATTATCATTATTATAACTTAAGTTATTGAATATTTCAAACAAATCCTGAAATTCAAAACTACCTGTTATCCAATAAAGACCTAAGATTCCTAAAAATAAACCAAAATCTCCTATACGATTAGTTACAAAAGCTTTTTGACAAGCATTTGCAGCAATAGGTCGTGTGAACCAAAAACCTATTAATAGATATGAGCACATTCCAACTAATTCCCAAAAAATATAAATTTGTATCAAATTTGAACTCGTAACTAATCCCAGCATGGAAGTATTGAAAAAACTCATATAAGCAAAAAATCTTAAATATCCTTGATCATGAGACATATAATTATCACTATAAATCAAAACCAGAATTCCAACAGTAGTAATTAATATTAACATAATAGAAGTAAGTGGGTCGATCAAGTGGCCGAACTCTAAAGAAAAATCATTATTAATAGTCCAAGACCCTACATATTGATATATGAAATTGCTATTTATTTGCTGAATAGCCAGATCTGCAGAACAAATCATAACTATACTTAATAATAAAACACTAGGAAAAGCCCACATGCGACGACGATTTTTTGTTGCCGTCGGAAAAAGGAGAAGCCCGACTCCGATTAAGACAGGAACTGGAAGTGGAACGAAAGGTATGATCCATGCATATGGATATGTATGTTCCATAAAAAAAACCTTTTTCATTTTTAATTAATTCTTTCCGATTCACCGGATTTTCTCTCTTTCGCAAAAAAAAAGTAAATCTATATATATATAGATTAGAGATGCAAGACCAAAATTTAATCTTCTTAAGTAGTCTGATTCTTTACCAAATCGTTCAAATCAACAAATCAAGAAGTTACAACTGGTTAAATGATATCACGCAAAGTGAATAATTATTTATTAAGTAATATATTTATATATTTAAAGCTAGTTCGGGAGATC